GAAAAAATGGAAGATAATAACCATAAGTATACAAAAGAACCCTATTTTTGTAATTCCTATGATGCACTTGGAGCTTATCGGCAGAGACGAATCAATTTAGCTAGTCCTTTGTGGCTTCGGTGGCGACTAGATCAACGCGTGATTGCATCAAGAGAAGTTCCTATCGAAGTTCAATGTGAATCTTTTGGTACCTATCATGAGATTTATGGTCACTATCTAATAGTAAGAAATGTCAACAAGGAAATCTTTTGTATAGACATTCGAACCACTGTTGGTCATATTTCTTTTTATCGAGAGATAGAAGAAGCCGTACAAGGGTTTTGCCGGGCTTGCTCATATAGTACCTAAGCTAAAAAATTCTATGATACCCGCGATAATTCGATTCGGGTCTCCCCGTCTCAACTAGTATTCTAATTCGTGAATTTCTCCGCTAATCAAGATCGAGGAAAGGCAGTCTTCGAATCACTGACTCAAATCCATTGTCGAATCCTACTCAACTGAATAGCGAGGTACTTATGGCAGAACGGGCCGATCTAGTCTTTCACAATAAAGCGATAGATGGAACTGCCATGAAACGACTTATTCGCAGATTAATAGATCACTTTGGAATGGCATATACATCACATGTCCTGGATCAAGTAAAGACTCTGGGTTTCCAGCAAGCCACTACTACATCCATTTCATTAGGAATTGATGATCTTTTAACAATACCTTCCAAGGGGTGGCTAGTACAAGATGCGGAACAACAAAGTTTAATTTTGGAAAAACACCATCATTATGGGAATGTACACGCGGTAGAAAAATTACGTCAATCCATTGAGATCTGGTATGCTACAAGTGAATATTTACGACAACAAATGAATCCTAATTTTAGGATGACTGATCCTTCTAACCCAGTCCATATAATGTCTTTTTCGGGAGCTAGAGGAAATGCATCTCAGGTCCATCAATTAGTAGGTATGAGAGGATTAATGTCGGATCCTCAAGGACAAATGATTGATTTACCCATTCAAAGCAATTTACGCGAAGGACTCTCTTTAACGGAATATATTATTTCCTGCTACGGAGCTCGCAAAGGAGTTGTGGATACTGCTGTACGAACATCAGATGCTGGATACCTCACGCGCAGACTTGTTGAAGTAGTTCAACACATTGTTGTACGTAGAACAGATTGTGGCACCATCCGAGGTATTTCTGTGAGTCTTCAAAATGGGATGATAACAGAAAGAATTGTTATCCAAACATTAATTGGTCGTGTATTAGCGGACAATATATATATCGGTTCACGATGCGTTGCCATTCGAAATCAAGATATTGGGATTGGACTTGTTAATCGATTCATAACCTTTAGAGCAAAATCAATATCTATTAGAACTCCCTTTACTTGCAGGAGTACATCTTGGATCTGTCGATTATGTTATGGCCGTAGTCCCACTCATGGCGACCTGGTCGAATTGGGAGAAGCGGTAGGTATTGTTGCGGGTCAATCTATTGGGGAACCCGGGACTCAACTAACATTAAGAACTTTTCATACCGGTGGAGTATTTACAGGCGGTACGGCGGAACATGTACGAGCTCCTGATAATGGAAAAATAAAATTCAATGAACATTTGGTTCATCCCACACGTACACGTCACGGCTATCCAGCTTTTCTATGTTATATAGACCTATATGTAACTATTGAGGGTCAAGATATTCTACATAATGTGAATATTCCACCAAAAAGTTTGATTTTAGTTAAAAATGATCAATATGTAGAATCAGAACAAGTCATTGCCGAGATTCGCGCCGAAGCATCCATCTTGAATTTTAAAGAGAGGGTCCGAAAACATATTTATTCTGACTCAGAGGGAGAAATGCACTGGAGTACCGCTGTGTACCATGCACCCGAATATACATATGGTAATGTTCATCTCTTACCAAAAACAAGCCATTTGTGGATATTATCAGGAGTTCCGCACAGATCCAGTATAGTCCCTTTTTCGCTCCACAAGGATCAAGATCAAATAAATATTCATTCTGTTTCTGTCGAACGAAAATATATTTCTAACCTTTCAGTGACTGATGATCAAGCGAGACATAAATTGTTTAGGTCGGATCCTTCTGGTAAAAAGGAGGGGGGGGTTCTTGATTATTCAGTATCTGATCGAATCATATGTAAGGGTCATTATAATTTTATATACCCCGCTATTCTTGACGAGAATTCTGATTTATTGGCAAAGAGACGAAGAAATAGATTCATCATTCCATTACAATCGAATCAAGAACAAGAAAAAGAACTAATACCCCGTTCAGGTATCTCGATTGAAATACCCATAAATGGTCTTTTCCGTATAAATAGTATTCTTGCTTATTTCGACGATCCTCGATATAGAAGAAAGAGTTCGGGAATTACTAAATATGGGACTATAGAGGCGGATTCTATCGTCAAAAAAGAGGATTTGATTGAGTATCGAAGAACAAAAGAATTTCGGCCAAAATACAAAATGAAAATAGATCG